CTACTGTCCGAATAGCATTTCCTGCTGCGGTTTGAGCGGCAAATGGTGTACCTCTTCTTGTACCCTTGAATCCACAAGCCCCGGCGGAGGACCAAGAAATTACTCGACCTCGTACATCTGTAACAGTCACAATGGTATTGTTGAAACTTGCTTGAACATGAATAACTCCCTTTGGTATTCTACGTGCATTCTTACGTGAACCAATACGTCTATTTCTACGTGAACCAATTTTTGGTATAGGTTTTGCCATATTTTATCATCTCATAAATATAAGTCAGAGATATTATGGATATATCCATTTCATGTCAAAACAGATCTTTATTTTTTTTTTTTACTTATTTATTTGTACATCGGATCCTTTAGATTTCGAGAGTCTTTTTTGTTTTCGAAAGATTATCCTTGTCTTTGTTTATGTCTCGGGTTGGAACAAATTACTATAATTCGTCCCCGCCTACGGATCAATCGACATTTTTCACAAATTTTACGAACAGAGGCCCTTATTTTCATATTTGTCATTCCTTTTCTTAATTCCGAATCTACTTATTGGAAGAAAATAAGTTTCTTGAAATTTTTAACTTTTAATTGTATCCCCACGAAAGAATGTTGAAATTGAAAAAACCACCCTATACATTCGATTCTTTGCTTTGGAGTCTATAAATTATACGTCCTTTGGTTGAATCATAAGGACTTACCTCAATTTTTATTCTATTTCCTGGTAGTATACGTATAAAACTACGTCGAATCCTTTCCGAAACAAAACCCCGAATCAGATTTTCATTATCTAAACGACCCCAGAAGATACATACCATTGGTAAGTTGTTCAGTAATTAAACCCTCATGAATCCATTTTTGTTGTTTCATTCCAGGTAAAACTTCTTTGAAGTATCAACTAATGCAAGAGGGGCAATATTATGCCCTTTTTCATTTCACAAATATGAAAGTATCATTCGGCTATCAGAAAGATTACCATATATAACACAAAATTTCTCCGCCGATTCCTTCTATTCGAGCCTTTCGGTCTGTCATTATACCTCGAGAAGTAGAAAGAATTACAATCCCCATTCCGCCTAAAATTCTAGGAATTCGTTGATAGTTAGAATATATTCGTAGACCGGGTCGACTGATCCGTTTTAAATTTAAAACAGTTCTATACAGTCCTTTCCTATTTCTTCTATGTCGTAGGGTTAAAACCAAAAAATATTTATTGCTTTCCTGATGTTTTCTCACGTTTTCAATAAAACCTTCTTGTAAAAGGATTTTAACAATATTTTCAGTGATGTTAGTAGATGGTATTCGAACTGTTCGTTTTTTATTCATGTCAGCATTTCGTATAGAGGTTAGTATATCAGCAATAGTGTCTTTACTCATGATAAACTAAGATTTTTGTTGCTCCCAAATTTTAATATAATCAACATGCTCTTTTTCTTTTTTTCTTTATTTCTGAATTGATAAATATTAAATATTTATCAATTATTATAAGGTATATACGTGATATATAAACAATCTACTAAATTAATCGGTTTCATTCAAATACTATAACTATATTACGGTCTTCCCTTATAATACTTCAGGTGCTAATGAAACTATTTTCGTGAAATTTAATTGTCTTAATTCCCGGGCGATCGCGCCAAAAATTCGGGTTCCTTTTGGATTTCCTTCTTGATCAATAACAACTGCAGCATTGTCATCATATCGTATTATCATACCGTTGTCGCGTTTGAGTTCTTTACAAGTACGTACAATTACAGCTCGGATTACTTCTGATCTTTCTAGAGGTGTATTTGGTACTACTTCCTTGATTACAGCAACAATAACGTCACCAATATGAGCATATCGTCGATTACTAGCTCCTATGATTCGAATACACATCAATTCTCGGGCCCCGCTGTTATCCGCTACATTCAAATGGGTTTGAGGTTGAATCATATCATTTTTTTTATCGGTTTTTTCTTTTTCAATGCAAAGCAAAGGTCTAAATAAAAAAAAGAAATATTATTTGTTCAAAACAAAAAAAGAAACCTGCAATTGTTTTTTTTCATCCAAAAAACCTCTTTCCTTTGTTTCTACATTCCTATCCCGAAAGAATGAATTGAGTTCGTATAGGCATTTTGGATGCCGCTATTGAAATAGCCCTTCTGGCTATATTTTCTGCTACTCCGCTCATTTCATAAAGTATTCTACCGGGTTTAACGACAGCTACCCAATATTCGGGAGATCCTTTCCCCGAACCCATGCGCGTTTCTGTAGGTCTTACTGTAACAGGTTTGTCTGGAAATATGCGTACCCATATTTTTCCACCGCGGCGTGCGTTTCGTGTCATTGCTCGCCGCCCTGCTTCTATTTGTCTAGATGTGATCCAAGCGGGTTCAAGCGCTTGAAGAGCATATCTACCGAAGCAAATACGATTACCTCGATAAGATCTTCCTTTCATTCTTCCTCTATGTTGTTTACGGAATCTGGTTCTTTTGGGGTTATAGTTGATGGTTGTTTATCAATTCCATCCATCTCTACTACAGAACCGGACATGAGAGTTTCTTCTCATCCAGCTCCTCGCGAATTAAACGATTAAAAAATAATATACACGGTAAATAATATACGTAATTGTGGGATTCTTTGAAATTTCATCTAATCTATTATAAATTATAATTTTTTTTTTGTTTAATAATTAAACACGTATTCTATTTATAGATAATGTCGTTTTGGTATAACGTTATAATGAATCTTTATTTTGTTTTGCCTTTTATTATCATATGGAATCGACTAAAATTTATAAATAAAAAAATATTCGCGGGCGAATATTTACTCTTTCAACATTCAGTTGTAAGATTAGTCTATGACATGACCTCTCAGAATAAATGAATAGGTTTCTGGTTCGTTCCGCCATCCTACCCAATGAATCATTAGGATTCGTTTTCAATAGAATCTTATGCATTCACAGGTTCTGTCGTTCCCACCACTTCTCGATTAATGGTTAGGTCTGAATTCTACAACGGAGCCCCTACTTAAATTTATTCTTGAGTCAACCTTCTCAGTCTTTATTGGCTCGGGGCTCTTGATTTTTTGTTCTATGCACGGATTTGTCTAATTATGGATCAATCAGTATTGATGCTTTATTACATTCCCTTTATATTTATATGAGATGACTCATAGACCTTACATATTGGAATCATATATCATTGATATTATTTATTTTTCTATCTTTCTCTCACCCTTCCATTTATCTGTATACTTTTATTGCTTTACAACTCATAATCAGATTGGTTTTTATTTTTTGTTTATGCAAAAAATTTTTCAGTTGCTACAATGATATGACTCATATATCATATCTTGACTGGTTCTTTATATCCAGATAATGCGAAGCGATGAGTTGGTTATTACTTCTATAGTTATCAGTTCGTACTACGGGCCGGTCCATTTTTTGGAATCCTAATCCTAAAAAAAACCAACGAGTCACACACTAAGCATAGCAATTATATCAAATGATTAATCTAATTTTTATTCAACCTTATAGAATTGTTCATTTTTTTTTTATTTATTTAACATAAAAAGAATGAAAGAGTTTGCCATTTGTTGTTTTATCACCAGATAGAACTAAATACAAGTCAAGTAAGTTCTTATTATTCCTCGTCTCCAAATATCCAAATTTTGATGCCTAATACCCCATAGATAGTTCGAACTGCATAGGAACAATAATCAATTTTAGCTCGAATGGTTTGTAGAGGAACCCTACCTTCTCTGATCCATTCAACACGTGCAATTTCTTTTCCGTCGATACGCCCTGCAATTTGTACTTGAATTCCTTTTGTACCTGCCTGTTCAGTTAATTCAATAGCTTTTTTCATTGCTTTTCGAAATGAAACTCTATTCTTTAATTGTCCGGCTATAAATTCTGCAAGAATATTGGGGTGCCCGTAAGGATTTGCAATTCTTGTAATAGCAATGTTGAGTTTTCGGTTTACACAATTGAGTTCATTTTGTACATTCATCTGTAATTCTTCGATTCTTCGAGTCCTGTCTTCTATTAATAACTTGGGGAATCCCATATGGATTATGACCTGAATCAAATCGATTCTTTTTTGAATTTCTATACGTGCAATTCCCTCGACATTAGAGGATATTTTCATATTCTTTTGTACATAATTTTGTACATAATTTTTGATACAATCTCGTATTTTTTGATCTTCTTGCAGGCCCTCTGAATAATTTTTGGGTTGTGCAAACCAAAGAGAATGATGACCTTGGGTTGCACCAAGTCTGAAACCAAGTGGATTTATTTTTTGTCCCATAATCCCCCACTACTATATATATCGTGAAACGTCATATCTGTATGTATTTTTTTTTTATCCATTCGGGTTTTTTTAAACATAACATAATCTAGCGTATTTGTATTTTTTATAATATAGAATATTCTTCCTTTAAATATTCCTCAGCTCGAATTTATAGCTTTTAGTTTTATCTATTTCTTCCTCTTCATCTAAAGATATATCTTTCAATACAATAGTTATATGACAAGTGGATCTTTTTATTGGATAACTCCGTCCTCGAGCTCGAGGCTTTAATTTTTTCACAGTTGTGCCCTCGTTAACTTCGGCTTTACTAATGATTAAACTTGTTTCGTTGAAACCCTTATTGTGATTAGCATTTGCTGCTGCAGAATAAACCAATTTTAAAATGGCATAACATGCTCGATAAGGCATGAGTTCTAGTATCATAAGTGTTTCTTCATAGGACCGCCCACGAATTTGATCAATTACTCTTCTTGCTTTGGGAGCAGACATACATATATGTTGGCCTAAAGCGTATACTTCTGTATATCGGTTGGTCTTTCTCTTCTTTATCATAAAAGGTTCACCTCTCATTAATGAACGATAAGTATCTATATTTTATTATTTTTTAATTCATTATTAACGACGCGATCTATTATCATTTTTCGCATGCCCCCGGAAATTTAGAGTAGGTGCAAATTCTCCTAATTTATGTCCTACCATACGATCCGTTAT